AGGGGACATTAAAACCTTGTTTATCCTTTAGTTGACAGTTCTTATCTTCATCGCGGGGTAGAGCAGTTTGGTAGCTCGCGAGGCTCATAACCTTGAGGTCACGGGTTCAAATCCCGTCTCCGCAACAAGCTTTTTTGTAAAAAAAGGGGGGGTTTACTCTTTTTACTTTACTCTGTTAACTACTAATTAACAATTAATTACCCTTTTTTTTAGTAACAGAAAAGAAGGACGAGGACAAAACCACTATATATACTATTACTATCACGGTCAATTCTATTGACTCATTTATCTGAATTCAAAATTACCTCAAATACATTACCTACATTACCCTAGGCGGATAGCGGGAATCGAACCCGCGTCTTCTCCTTGGCAAGGAGAAATTTTACCATTCGACTATATCCGCATCCGCATTTTTTTATTCTTTATAAAATATACTAAAAAAAAGTAAATCAAAATTCAAAATGAAAGAATAATTTTCACTCTATTTCTATCTATTCTATCTATATATCATAGATAGAAATAGATAGAAATGGATTTTCTCTATATTTATATTTATTTCTATATTATATTATTTCAATTATAATTATTAATTAGTAGAATTAGAACTCTATTAATATTTTAGAATATTTTACTTATTATTGTTAGAAATTCTATATAGATTATTAGAAGTTTCTTATCTAGTATTTATTATTTAGAAGATATTTTCTATATTTCTAATATATTATTTCTAATATATTTTAGATTTAGAATTTAGATTACTAAAACTAAAAACTAAAGTAGATTAGTAAAGAATATACTAATTCTATTAGAATAGAATCATTCTTTTATATTACTTCTATATAATATATAATTTAATTAATTAATATTAAAAGTTTTTAGATTTTAGAATAAACTAGTTATGATTTTTTGATATTCTAATAAAATATTATTATTTTAAAGTTTAAATAAAAAGTTCTCACTTTAAAATCTAAAATAAGTCATTTTTTAATAAAAATGAGCATAAAACAATAACAATAAAGAAATGGGATTTTTGAGAATTCTAATTCATATTCTTTTTTATCCTGTTTTCCGGTATCATTTTATAATAAGGTTTTTTGTTGGACCCCTCCCTCTAATTTTGTGTTCATTTTTTATTTGCATTCTTATGCATTTTGAGGGCTTATATTTCATTTTAAGGTGTCTCGCATAATCGAAAGAATTCGGATTCGGAGGGGGGGTCATTTCCTTTTTTTATCTGTAAAAAAGGGGTTCAAGAGATGAGAGAATTAAGGATACCTACCAGAAACACTAATACAATCCATAAGGATGTCCCGGAAAATACAACATTTTTGTTACTCGACCAACCCTCAGGAGAAGCAAATACAACGGGTACACTTATCAGTAAGATTAATGAAGTAGCAATTAATGCAAAAACAGCCAATTGGAAAGCAATAGTCATCTTTCTAATCCTCCAAGTTACCAACAAAAGAACTATACCATTTAATCCATCTCTTAATTCAAAAAAAAAAGATATAATTGTATGAAAATGTATCATAGAGGGATTTTCCGTTTTTTCATGAATACATTAATTCTAAATTCTATATGAATATGAATTTTTTATATGAATTATTAACACACTTTTAACCGCTTTATTCGGACATGGGGTCGGGAGTAGTTTCTTTTTTTTTTTTTTACTTCGGCAATGATCGTGCTAGATTATGCATTTAAAAGTATCTATATCTCTAAATAGATAGTTATAAATGGACTTATCCCTTCACCCCAGTATTTTTCTATATTCTATAATATAGTCATAGTCATGGTATCCATTCCTACGCTTTGGTCCTGTTCTATATTGGTAGAATAAATAAGAAAATTAGAATACTTTTTTCTAAATTATCTTTTGGAGAGATGGCCGAGTGGTTGATAGCTCCGGTCTTGAAAACCGGTATAGTTCAGAACAAAGAACTATCGAGGGTTCGAATCCCTCTCTCTCCTTTTGCTCGGCAAATACAAACGGATTTGTTTTGTATTGGTTTACCAGGTTCAGTATCATAAAGGTGAATGGCTCGGCTAGGTAGGATAGCCGAGCCAAAAAAAAGAAGTTAGAGAGAAAAATGGAAAGAAAGGAAATAGTAATATCTTTTTTTTAGGTATGACCCAATCTACCGAGGTGGAATCAAATTAAGTCCTACTTCAAGTCTTGGATTTATTCCCTCAGTTAAGAGGAGTCATAGAAAGAACAGGTTCAAAATCACGATCAATTCCTTTTTCAAATCCCGCAGCAGCAGCTCTAGCCCTTCCCGCGTGCCATAAATGACCTACGAATAGGAAGAATCCTAGAACAAAATGAGAGGTAGCTAACCAACTTCGAGGAGAAACATAATTGACTGCATTGATCTCGGTAGCTACACCACCTACAGAATTTAAAGAACCCAAGGGGGCATGGGTCATATATTCCGCGGAACGTCGTTCTTGCCAAGGTTGTATGTCGTTTTTCAGCCTACTTAAGTCCAAACCATTG